CAGGACTTCATGATTTTTATGGACCTAATTCATTGAAATTCCGTCCAGTAAAACGGAATAATTATAAATTTCCAAAATAATAGATAGGAATACTGCAAATAGAGCCATTGCGACCCCCATCAAAGGGGTAGTTCCCCACCCGGGAGCTACTTTACCATATTCCGAATTCAATGGTTTCAATAAATTCCCTACAGTAGTTCGTCTTGGACCAGATCTAGAACTACCCTCAACGGTTTGTGTAGCCATTAATCCTATTGCATTGGTTGAGATCGGTTGACTTTGTATACCATTCCGGTGTAAATAAACGATCTTATCATAGATCCATTGTGGTCTTTAAATTTTAGAATAATGGAAACAGCAACCCTAGTCGCCATTTTTATATCTGGTTTACTTGTAAGTTTTACCGGGTACGCCTTATATACCGCTTTTGGGCAACCCTCTCAACAACTAAGAGATCCATTCGAGGAACACGGGGACTAGTTGAAGTAAAGTAATGAGCCTCCCATATGATATGGGGGGCTCATTACTTTACTTCAATTTGGATAATGTAATGTAAAATAATGAAAAATTATTTCGCCTTTTTAGTTGGAACCTTAGGTGGCTCTCGAAAAAATATTGCGAAAAAAATTATTCCTAGAGTCGAGACTAAGAGGAACGTATAAACCAATGCTTCCATAAATTCGATCGTGGTTTACAATTATAGCTTCCACACCTGTTCATTTGGGATCATTTCCCAGATTAAGAAAGGACAAGAGTCAAAGAAAGGGGCGGTGATTCAAATCAAGATTTCTCTAGTACTCTATGTCAAAGTTAAATCACAAAAATCCAATGAAGGCGAAAGAGACAAGAGCAATATTGTATCAGACTACTTGTCTCCTCGTAGTTGGATCTCCAAGTTTTTGAAATGCTCCAAATTCCACTTGAGCATCCAAATCTGGGTCAATACCAGCAAAAACATCTCTGAACAAGGTTCTAGCACCATGCCAAATGTGTCCGAAAAAGAAGAGCAAAGCAAATGAAACATGTCCAAAAGTAAACCAACCCCTTGGGCTGCTACGAAAAACACCATCGGATTTCAAAGTAGCGCGATCTAATTCAAAAATTTCACCCAATTGAGCACGTCTAGCATATTTTTTCACAGTAGCAGGATCACTATAACTCACTCCATCGAGTTCGCCACCATAGAACTCAACAGTGACTCCTACTTGTTCGACACTATACTTCGATTCTGCCCTTCTAAAAGGAACATCGGCTCTTACAATTCCGTCTCCGTCTACCAAAACTACTGGAAATGTTTCAAAAAAGGTAGGCATACGACGTACAAAAAGCTCATGCCCATCTTTATCTCTAAAGACGGGATGTCCTAACCATCCAACAGCTATTCCATCCCCGTTGTCCATTGAGCCCGCTCTAAATAATCCCCCCTTTGCTGGATTATTGCCAATGTAATCATAAAAAGCTAATTTTTCCGGAATTTTAGACCAAGCTTCTGATAAACTCTGATTTTCGGCTAGTCCGGCACCAACCCTTCGATATATTTCTTGCTGGAAGTATCCTTGATCCCATTGATAACGAGTTGGACCAAATAATTCGATCGGGGTAGTCGCGGAGCCATACCACATAGTTCCAGCAACAACAAAAGCTGCAAAAAAGACAGCGGCGATACTACTGGAAAGGACAGTTTCAATATTACCCATACGTAATCCTTTATATAGACGTTGGGGCGGACGAACACTAAGATGGAATAGGCCCGCTAATATACCCAATGTACCTGCTGCAATATGATGGGAGGCTATTCCTCCCGGAACAAAAGGATCAAAACCTTCTACCCCCCACGCAGGATTTACAGATTGTACTTTTCCGGTTAGTCCATAAGGATCAGACACCCATATTCCAGGACCGTACAAGCCTGTTACATGAAATGCACCAAACCCAAAGCAAGCTAATCCTGAAAGAAATAAATGAATTCCAAAGATTTTTGGCAAATCCAAAGAAGGTTTTCCTGTACGTTCATCACAGAATACTTCTAGATCCCAATATACCCAATGCCAGATAGCTGCCAAGAAGCACAAACCAGAAAACATTATATGTGCCCCGGCCACACCTTCGTAACTCCAAATACCCGGATTCGTTATAGTCCCTCCTGTGATACTCCAACCGCTCCATGAATTGATTATTCCTAAACGAGTCATGAAGGGTATAACAAACATACCCTGTCTCCACATTGGATCAAGAACAGGGTCGGAAGGATCAAAAACTGCTAATTCGTACAAAGCCATTGAACCGGCCCAACCAGAAACGAGAGCTGTATGCATTAGATGTACAGAAAGCAAGCGACCGGGATCATTCAATACGACGGTATGAACACGATACCAAGGCAAACCCATGGAAATACCCCTTAGAAAAATAGACACTATGTAACTTTATCGCATTGGAAAAGACTATGCTATGGACCTCTCCCTTTCAGTGGATTATTTCGGAGCAAGGGTGAATATTTATTTAATTCCATTTCGTTGGTAATAATGGAACAATTCTGTTCGTAGGAACAAAGATAAGCAGATCTATTCTATACCCGATAAGTACCAATACGCAATGGGGAGATCGGTCCCATTTTCTATGAGCGAATGCGTATATGCTTGTTCATCATTTGAATAGCCCGCCCCGTTCGTAATAATTTTCCTTTATTCATTTCGTCTTACTCTAGGAATTTTCCAATAGAGGGATAAAATACAAGATTACGTTTCCACATCAAAGTAAAATATAATACTCAACTACCCTTTCTTTCAGTTGATGCCTATTGGTGTTCCAAAAGTACCTTTTCGGAGTCCTGGAGAGGAAGATGCAATTTGGGTTGACGTATAGTGCGACTTGTCAGACATATTGGGTCATATGGGAATTCCCCGTTCTCTCCTCCGATCGAGATACCCTCTGTTTCGCCCAAAAAAGATTGCTTGACTTGAAAACCATCAATAATTTGGAGCGTGAAGTGCAATTAGATCCATTTTTGAGGGGGTCGAGATCAATATTACTATTATCCATTATAAAAATTTATGGTTGGCTTGGTTGGACCAATAAAATGAAGTATCCAGGCTCCGTTCAGAAAATACCCAACTGGTAATATAATATAATATCTGTATGATTACCACTTCTATCATACCATACATAAGTCATTACTTTATAGCATATGATAGCATATGAACGATCTCAAATTGCCAATCACTGAAATAATATGATGACTACATCGAATATTTGTCGTAAGAAAGGCATGAAAGAAATGATTGATAAAAAAGTCGTACCAAACAAAAAAAGTGGTATTGGGATCATTTGTCCTATATGTACAAATTGAAATCGGGCGGATCTTTACCCGGAGTAGAACATAAACCTAAAATAATTGAGGAGGCCCATTCAGGAACAAGAAAATTACATCGTAATTTGGATTGGATTTCGATGAAACAATACATCAATGAGAGGTTAATTCGATAAGTTTAGTGGATTCTCTCCGTTTTTACGGAGAGGCGATCAAAAAATAAATCATCTTTCTTAAAAAAATAGAAGAAAAGCCCCTTCATAAAATAAAAAAAAAAGTCCTACTAACTAAAAAAAAAGAAGGCGGGCTGGAATCAACACATTGATTCTTTTTTTTCGCAATTTTTTTTTGAACCGTATGCATCCAAAGGTGCGTGTACGGTTCCTAAGGGATAAAATTTTGTCCTAATCAACCGACTTCATCGAGAAAGATTACTTTTTTTAGGCCAAGACGTTAATAGCGAGATCTCAAACCAACTTATTGGTCTCATGGTATATCTCAGTATAGAAGATGAGGCCCGGGATCTTTATTTGTTTATAAACTCTCCCGGCGGGTGGGTAATACCCGGAGTAGCCATTTATGATACTATGCAATTTGTGCTACCAAAAGTACATACAATATGCATGGGATTAGCCGCTTCAATGGGGTCTTTTATCCTGGTCGGAGGAGAAATTACCAAACGTATAGCATTCCCTCACGCTTGGCGCCAATGAGTTTTTTTATTTGAGAGAAAAAATAAGACTATGCCTTCGCGACACGTAATATGAATAAGAATACGAATATAAAGTAATAATAGCATGGCACTTCGAGTTCGATATGAACAAACTATTATTGTTTTTTCATAACATGAGATTCTATATCGGGCGAGTAATATGAGACAAAAAGTATCTCCGATTTGATCTTATCTATCCGGGGTTCATTTCAGCGTCACAAACTTTTTTTGTTTTCACACCAGAAGTCTCTTTCCAATATTTATGTTATGAAAGAGTACTAAAAAAAAATGATCATTTTTTTTTTTACTTATTTGATTTTGATCGGATCAAAAAGAAACTTTGGGATTGCTGAATCACATACGAGATAAATGAGAAATATAGAAAGCAACGGGACCATCATAGTATTTTTTAACCCCCCCCGAAAAGAAGGTTGGTAAATGGATCACTTAACGATTGGGATCTGATGGATCCTATTTCTCTTTTTGCTCGGCTGAAAGGAAAAGTAAATTCCATTGTGGAGCCGTATGCACAAAAAATGCCTGTACGGTTGTTCAATTATATATCTATTCTTATTTTATTCTTTTCTTGTTTTTATTTATCTCTTTCCTTCGTCCGATCGTACGAGATCGAGGAACCATTCATTATGTTATATCATCAGGGTAATGATCCACCAACCTGCTAGTTCTTTTTATAGGGCACAAACAGGAGAATTTATCCTAGAAGCGGAAGAACTGCTGAAACTCCGCGAAACCCTCACAAGGGTTTATGTACAAAGAACGGGCAAACCTTTATGGGTTGTATCCGAAGACATGGAAAGGGATGTTTTTATGTCAGCAACAGAAGCCCAAGCTCATGGAATTGTTGATCTTGTAGCGGCCGAAAATGCCGGTCACGTAAATCCGCGATTCCATTTTGAACCATAATTCGGATGAACCTAAATTTAATATTTTATCTGCTTACCGGGGTAAAAAAAGGTAAAAAAAAATAGAAATAATTTATAATCATCTGGTTAGGGTTGATCTAAACCAGACCTTTTATATACATACGATTTAACATGCCAACCATTAAACAACTTATTAGAAACACAAGACAGCCAATAAAAAATGTAACAAAATCCCCCGCTCTTCGGGGATGTCCTCAGCGTCGAGGAACATGTACTAGGGTGTATGTGCGACTCGTTCAGATCATGAGCTGGAACAAAATAAAGGAAAAGTTTTTCCAGTATCAATGACCAGTACCAATGAATAGGATGGAAGAATTCCATTCAACATATGAGTCTAAAAAAACAAACCTCCATTGTGTATGAAATTTATGGTTTCTATTGGTGCAAATCCAATCACCTCAATTCAATTGGAGATGAGAAGCAATTCCCCATTGGTAGCAAATGGTTATCCATTAAGCGGGGGAAAATAGTATTTAAGAAGTAAAAGAATTATGCTCCCACTCTTGCAAGAACGGACTAACAGGGTCAGCTACCTAGCCAACCTTTGTAATTAAATACCGTTACTGTATGGGTAGATCTCATTGTGAAAAGACCTATTACTGGATAATTCATGGGTAGAGTCAAAGAATGTGAACTGTACAAGTTACTAATAACATTGATTAAATGAAGGGAGGGCTCCGGTGTATAGAGAGGACCTCACCGTTTAAGAAGCAACCATAGAAACGATGGAACCCACTATTTTTTTTATGCATTTACCTTTACTATTTATTGATACTTTATACTCAATACTTAATTTACAATTTTGTTCTTTGTTGATACCTAGTATCAATATTCCTTATTTCGGGGTAAAATGCCTGGAAAAAATTGTGGTTGGGAAGGTCATAGTAGCAAAAGCCATTGGAATTTTTTTTATACATCGGAAGAATCCGTTTTGTTATTAATAGACCAGGAAAGGAGAAAAGAATGACTGAAAGAAAATAAATCAATTAGTTATTCATCAAAGTTTCATTTGATTCAATGACCAGAATTAGACGAGGGTATATAGCTCGGAGACGTAGAACAAAAATTCGTTTATTTGCATCAACCTTTCGAGGGACTCATTCAAGACTTACTCGAACTACTATTCAACAGAAACTGAGAGCCTTAGTTTCTGCTCATCGGGATAGGGGTAGGCAAAAGAGAAATTTTCGTCGTTTGTGGATCACTCGGATAAATGCAGCAATTCGCGAGATCGGGGTATCCTATGGTTATAGTAGATCAATACATGATATGTACAAGAGGAAGTCGCTTATAAATCGTAAAATGCTTGCACAAATAGCCATATCAAATACGAATTGTCTTTACATGATTTCCAATAAGATCATTAAATAAGGAGATTGGAAGGAATACACCGTAATGATTTAAACGGAGCCCCCGGAGAATGAGCTCCGGGAAGGTAGAGTATAAATTAATAGGATAGATAAATAGAGTCAAAATGAATGAACAGAACACGCTTCAATAAAAAAAAAAGAAGAAATCTTTTTTACTTTCTTTACCTTACGCCTTTTTTTACAACGTGACAATCCAATCTGGATTCTCGAATTTTTCGAACAAAAAATCAATCTGAGTTGGGGTTCGGATTGGAATTTTTATTCAATTGCAATTGAGGAATAGACCTATCTATTTATTTCTAGTTCGAGGACCCGTAGTTCTAGGAGTCGACTCAGTTCTCTCAAATTGTTTCTCATTATTAAGAAAAGGTAACAAAGATAAAATACGAGCTTGTTTTATAGCAATAGTAATTAATCGTTGTTGTTTCAACGTCAATCTATTCACTCGTCTAGATAATATTTTTCCTTGTTCACTAATAAATCGACTAATTAAACTCATGTTTCTATAATCAATTCGATCCCCCGACCCAATTGGGGGCAAACGCCTACGAAAAGATCGCTTGGATTTCAGAAAAAGTCGCTTGGATTTATCCATGGTTTATTCCTTATCTTTAAAATCCTATTTCTTAAAAAAAAATTTAATTTGGGATTCGACCGAAATAGGATTTTTATAGTTTATTTATATATATATATATTATTATGTAATTATTATGTTTATGTAATTTATTCCTGTTCCTTGGAGGGGTTACACACGCGTTACATTTTATCTATTTTTTTATCTCCCCATGAATCGTATGCTTGTAACAATAGGGACAAAATTTTCTCAATTCCAATCGACTAGGCGTATTGTGTCGATTCTTTTGAGTAATATATCTGGAAATACCCCGCGATTTCTTATTAATATCGTTTCGGACACAACTGTTACATTCCAAAATAACTCTTACTCTCACATCTTTACCCTTGGCCATGAACCTCCCCCTTTTTTTTTGGATTCACTCAACTCTTCCATTTTCGACCCGAAACAAGAAGAAAAAAAAAGAAGTTGCTGACTCGAAATAAATCCAATTCTTAAATATTTCATTGCAATCAATAGAGAAATAAAAAAATAATAAGTAATACAACGATTTCTAACTATCAATTAAATTAAAATTAGTACCAGTATGAAATTTAAGTATCTTGTATGCTTTTGTTTGTTGTCCTCGACCCTTTTTCTGTTCTCCCTCTATTACTATTAATTCAACCTAAACCCGAGTTTCGTTCCGGGCGAATCTTCTTTTTTTTCCTAAAAAAATGACAGAACAAAACAAAGAAAGGGGGGTTAGTCACAGATAATTTATTGTATCTCTAAGCTTCTTCATCCCTAACTAAAATGAAAAAAAAGGGAATGTCAACGCATCTGGGAATAAACGATTGATCTCTATTAATAGACCTGCTAAAGACCCGAACCATAGAGTGCTTAACACGGGTGCCACAGAAAGATATGTTTTTATATCTCGCATTGAAAATCCTCCTTTTTTATTGTAATACATATATGATCAGATACATATGTAGTTAAGGATCATTTGTATTTGTACGCGGACTCCCTAACTAAAATGGATATAGCGACCCAATAGATTCTATTTTCTTTCCTTTCTTTACAACAGAAAAAGACGTCCACTTATTTTTTTTTTTTTTTATTACCGATATAAATTTATGTATATGTTGGGTTTCTAAAATGAAATTCAATTATTTATAGTAATAATTAATATTACTATTGAAATTGAATATTCTTATTCTATTAATTCAATTATTAAATCAAAATAAAAAAAAAAATTAGAATTCTATTATAGATTTTTATTAATAATAATAGAATTCTATATATATATCTATATATATAGAAATCAATTCAAAAAAATGAATTTAGTAGGGGTAAATTTCTCATTTTTATTTATTTCTATACTATATACATATAGAATTTATATATAAGATAATTGAATTATTCTTTTATTTTATGTTTATTTTATTATATGCTTATGTTTATATGTTGTTAGATGTATATGAGATGAAAAAAAATAAATGGTAAGATAAATTGTATAGTATATCAATAGAGGAAATTATGATGTGGAAAACAAGACGGGGATTCTCTACAATGACACTGTAGGCTAATTGAAAGGGATGTAGCGCAGCTTGGTAGCGCGTTTGTTTTGGGTACAAAATGTCACGGGTTCAAATCCTGTCATCCCTATTTATTACTTCTCCTATGTGTAGTAATGAAGGATCAATTGAAATCAATGAAAATTGGACATACATAACCCTTTCTTTATGATACATACGCATGCGAGATATATATAGTTATAGTGGGGGGTTACAAATAAGATCGATTTATTTACAGTCTTTTATTTTGTGATAAGAAAGCGCTCTTAGTTCAGTTCGGTAGAACGCGGGTCTCCAAAACCCGATGTCGTAGGTTCAAATCCTACAGAGCGTGGTTCTGTTCGTCTTAGCTTAGGTCGAATTACAATGAAATCACTTTACTAACTTAAGCAGCAACCCGAATTTGACCTCCTCCTTTCTTTAATCCGCAGGAGGTCAAGAAAAAAATATGTTATTTAAAAAGAGATGTTACTGAATCAAAGATCCAACTGATCGCCGCGCCTGTATTGCAAATATGCAGTTACGAATAATCCAGCCAAAGTAATAGGAATTAGGCCTAACACGATTCCAAATAGTAAAACTTCAATCATTTCAATTTTTTGAAAAGGTAGGTAAAAGGGGGAGGTAATATCTATCTCTAGATATTAATCCAAATCGCCCATGAATCTCAATAACCAAGAATTTACAATTTACATGGAAGGAACTGTGGACTACCTGGAATCTCACAAAAACATTTTTTTTTTATGAATTATTTATTCAATCAATTTCAAATAAGTCGTATCTTGCTCAGACCAATAAATAGAGCTGAAGTTATAGTTAACGCCGCCAGTAGAAAACCGAAATAACTAGTTATAGTAGGCATGAAGGAACTAAATGGGATACGTTCTATTTATACATATGTTTATGAAACACTTACCTAATGAGAAATACAAGATAAGAAAAAGACCAATTGACAAAATCAGTCCCAATTGAAAGCTTTTTTTTTTGAATTTCTCATTCATTATGCAGTTCATTATAAACGACACAAATAAAGATATAGTGACAGAAGTAAAAAAATCTATTGGTTCGTCATCTTTGACATCTATTGATCCCATGATTCCGAGTCAACATATTATATTCATTGAGCAACTCTTGAATAAAATAATAGTAAAAAAAACTTTGTCATGGAACTTGATTTACAAATAAAACTCTCCTTGAATCACTATTCAATAAAATTCATTTTTGAATCATTTATGATTTGGATCCTTTATTTTCTTTTTCAATTGTATCGATTCCACTTTCTATTTTATTTGGAACAAAGGACCTTATAACAATAACACTTTTTTTACTTTAACTCGTTAGATTTGTTAGTGGGTTCATTAATTACACATAATAGATCGATCGAATAAGAAGAACAAAAAAGGATTGCATGACATGATAACTCTCAAAAATAAAAACCTTTATTGAGTAACCCTTTGCTCTGATGCAACAATGTCTAATGCAACAATGCTTGTGCATTACAAATATTGATTGTTCTAATTATTGTTTGTTCTGC